GTATTTCGTTTATTTCGTTTATTTCGTTTATTTCGTTTATTTCGTTTATTTCGTTTATTTCGTTTATTTCGTTTATTTCGTTTATTTCGTCTATTTCGTTTATTTCGTTTATTTCGTTTATTTCGTTTATTTCGTTTATTTCGTTTATTTCGTTTATTTCGTTTATTTCGTTTATTTCGTTTATTTCGTTTATTTCGTTTATTTCGTTTATTTCGTTTATTTCGTTTATTTCGTTTATTTCGTTTATTTCGTTTATTTCGTTTATTTCGTTTATTTCGTTTATTTCGTTTATTTCGTTTATTTCGTTTATTTCGTTTATTTCGTTTATTTCGTGTCTTGTTTGTTTTGTTGGTTGCTTTGATTTGTTATAGTTTTGTGGGTATGCATGGGGGTTTAGGGTTAATGTGATTTTAGTGTTGGGGTGTTGGGTGGGTGATGTTTATGGAGTATATAAGATGTTATAAGGGAGGTTGGGTTTAGGTGGGCGGGGTGTTGGAGGTTCTCGTGGTTGAATTGTACAACAATAGTTTTTCAAGCTATAGGTCTCGGGGAGGTGCCGAGCGAGAATGGTCATGACTTATTTTGTGTTTTTTCTGGGGGTGTGTTTTGTTTTTGGGGCGTTGGCGGTTGCGTCTAATCCGTCTCCATATTATGGGGTTGTTGGGTTGGTGTTGGGGTCTGTTGTTGGGTGTGGGTGGTTGATGAGTTTGGGGGTATCTTTTATTTCGTTGGTGTTGTTTATGGTTTATTTAGGGGGGATGTTGGTTGTTTTTGTTTATTCTGTGGCATTAGCAGCGGATCCTTTTCCTGAGGCTTGGGGGAATTGACGGGTTGTGGGGTATGGCGTGGGGTTGCTTTTATTGTTGTTTGCTGGGGTTGTGATCGGCGGTGGGGTTGGTTGTTTAGGTCCGGGGGTGGGTACTGTTGATAGTGGGGGGCTGGTTTCTGTGCGGTTGGATTTTAGCGGGGTGGCGATGTTTTATTTTTATGGGGTTGGGATGTTTTTTGTTGCTGGTTGGGGGTTGTTGTTAACTCTGTTTGTGGTGTTAGAGCTTGTGCGGGGGTTGTCTCGCGGAGCGATTCGGGCAGTTTAGGTTTATTGGGTGGTTCAGAAGATAGTTTAATGAGAATGCCAGCTTTGGGAGTTGGTGATAGAGGTTTAAGTCCTCTTTTTCTGAAGTTGTGGTTGGAATATAATGATCGTGAAAAAAAAATGGGTGTAATTGTTAATGTAACTTCAGCGCTGGGGAGTGCAATGTTGAGTGAAAAAAGTGAAATAATGAAAGGTTTGATGACGGGATGGGTGTGAATTTTTGGCGAGGTGTGTGGGTAGGGGTTTTTAGGTTTATTGTTTAGTTGTTAGGGATTGTTGAGGAAGGTAGTTAAGCATGTCCAACAAGCATTCATATATATTGGTATACTCTATTTAAGTGGATGAATCATAACTAAATGCTGATAGCAAGTGCATCAGTGTAACGGTGGTTGACTCCAAATACGCAAACCGTCTCATTCAGCAATTCCTGAGGGTGAGGAACGGCTCGAAGTCCATAATGCTCAGACCTGGCTAAGGGCTCCCGTTGCACTCAGAAGGGTCACCTGTGAAGCGTTCCAAAAAAAAAAGGGAACCAACCGCCCCAAAAAGGAAAAATGCCGCGATCACGGACTTAGAAGTGGAATAAAGCGAACCAGATGGCTCCGAGAAGGGCAAGTTCGGGTGAAGAGCCAAGTTATGGCCCTGACCGAGGAACCAGAGGCGCAAAAGTGCAAGTTGTGCTAGGGGTGTAGGGGGAAAGAATGATCCTGACGCTGGTCGTGTAATGAGATTATGCAACGGCAGTAGTCCGAACCTCGTGAGAAGGACGATTAATAGATAACCTAATACCTGAAACCGGTACTACGAGAATTGATTTAGGTACTATGGCCTGTTACCATTAATATTATGTATTAAGGCACTTCCGTATCCTGGAAAGAGTTTAGTGTATAAAGCTCAGTTTTAATGGATTTAGCTCGAGTGGAGATAGTTGATATTCCATGTTTCATTGCTTGATTTGTCCTAGAATGTATAGATGGCTGTCGATAATTTTATGCCCGATTATACAGGGTATGGATTCAGTACATGCATTATATGAATTTAGTACATTGAGTTGTAATGTAATGGGGTAATTATGTTAATGCAAAGTAATACATAGGGGGGGAAGGGGGGGTGGTGAGAGGCTTATATTTTTAGGGGAGGTTGATTGTTTTAGGTAAAAATGCCAGCTTGGGGCTGGCATAGGTGTGTGGGGGGGAAGGGGGGGGTGGTGAGAGGCTTATATTTTTAGGGGAGGTTGATTGTTTTTGGTAAAAATGCCAGCTTGGGGCTGGCATAGGTGTGTGGGGGGGAAGGGGGGGTGGTGAGAGGCTTATATTTTTAGGGGAGGTTGATTGTTTTTGGTAAAAATGCCAGCTTGGGGCTGGCATAGGTGTGTGGGGGGGAAGGGGGGGTGGTGAGAGGCTTATATTTTTAGGGGAGGTTGATTGTTTTTGGTAAAAATGCCAGCTTGGGGCTGGCATAGATGGGGGAGGGGGGTTTATTAGGGTGTTGGTGTGCTTGGTGGAAACTCTAAGAAGGTTGTAGGCCTTCATTCTTTGGTTTACAAGACCAATGTTTTTATAAACTATTAGAGTATTTAGTAGTTGAGGATTTTGTTTTCTAGGGCTCCTGTGAGGGGGAGGAGAACTAGGAGGGTTGTGAAGTAGGAGAGGGAGGCTAGTTGGCCAATGATAATGAATGGGTGTTCGACAGGTTGGCTTCCTACTCAGGTTAGGATAAGTAGGTTGGTAACTAAGAGTCAGAATAGTGATTGGGATAGGGGGCGAAAGGTTATTGTACGTTGTTTGGATTTGTGGAGTAGTGGGCTTAGGAATAGAATTAACACTGAGGCGGCCAGTGCGAGGACTCCTCCTAGTTTGTTGGGAATTGAGCGTAGGATGGCGTAGGCGAATAGAAAGTACCACTCTGGTTTGATGTGCGGGGGGGTGACTAGGGGGTTTGCTGGTGTAAAGTTTTCTGGGTCTCCTAATAGGTTGGGGGTAAATAGGGCTAGGGTTATTAGGGGGAGGTATATGAGTATGAATCCTAGGAGGTCTTTGAGGGAGTAGTAGGGGTGGAATGGGATTTTGTCGCAGTTTGATGTAATTCCTAGGGGATTGTTAGAGCCTGATTCGTGTAGGAAGGTAAGGTGGATTAGGGTGAGTCCTGCGATTAGGAATGGTAGGAGGAAGTGTAGGGCAAAGAATCGAGTTAGTGTTGGGTTGTCTACTGAAAATCCTCCTCAAGCTCATTCAACTAAGGTTTGGCCGATATATGGGATTGCTGAGAATAGGTTGGTGATGACCGTGGCTCCTCAGAATGATATTTGTCCTCAGGGTAGTACATAGCCGACGAAGGCTGTTGCTATTAGGGTGAGTAGAAGGATGATGCCTGTGTTTCAGGTTTCTTTGTAGAGGTAGGAGCCGTAGTAGATGCCTCGTCCAATGTGTATGTAAATGCAGATAAAGAATAAGGATGCTCCGTTGGCATGTAGGTTGCGAATTAGTCATCCGTATTGTACGTTTCGGCATGTGTGGGCGACGGATGAGAAAGCCAGAGTTGTGTCTGCTGTGTAGTGTATGGCTAGTAGTAGGCCGGTTAGGATTTGGGTGGCTAGGCAGATTCCTAGTAAGGATCCAAAGTTCCATCATATAGAAATGTTGGGTGGAGTGGGAAGATCAATTAGGGAGTTGTTGACTATTTTTATTAGGGGGTGCGATTTTCGAATGTTGGGTGCCATTAGTTTCTTTTGAGTGCAAGTAGGATAATTAGGATTGACAGGGCGAAGGATCCTAGGTATATTTTGATTAGTCCTGTGTGTATGGTTGTTGAGGTTTTTGTAGCTATTTGTTGTAGGTCAGCAAGTCCTTCAGGGCCTATCTTTTTGTACCAGAATAGGTCGGTTAGGTGGAGGGCAAATTTTTGTCCGTGGTTTAACAGGCTTGTGGTGCTAGAACGGTGGGTTAATAGGTTGAAGTACCCTAAATTAATAGAGAAGTTTGAGTAGGTGTTTTGTTTGGGGTGTGTTAGGGTGTGGGTTATGTTTGATAGTTCTAGTGCTAGGATAATGCCTAGGATTGTGACTAGGATAGCTGCAGTTTTTGTAATTGTGGGTATAGTTATGGGAGGGGTTTTTGTGGGGATGGTGTAGGATGTGATGAGAAGGCCCGATAGGATTGTGCCTAGGGCTAGGCGTAGAATGGGGTAGGTGATTAGTGGGTTGTTTTCGTTGGTTGGGGTTATTGTGGGAGTTCGGGTGAATCCTGCTTGGACTAGAGATGTTATGCGGAGGCTGTAAGTTGCTGTGAAGGATGTAGCCAAGAGAGTTAGGGTGAGTGCTCATGTGTTTAGGTAGGAGGTGTTTAGGTTTTCGATGATTAAGTCTTTTGAGTAGAATCCTGCTAGGAAGGGGGTTCCTATTAGTGCTAGGTTACCAATGGTTAGGCAAGATGTGGTTGTTGGTAGTATTTTTTGTAGGCCTCCTATTTTTCGGATGTCTTGTTCTCCGGCGAGGTTGTGGATGATTGAACCGGCACATAGGAATAGTATGGCTTTAAAGAATGCATGTGTTGAGATGTGAAGGAAGGCTAGTTGGGGAAGGTTTAGTCCAATGGTGACTATTATTAGGCCTAGCTGGCTGGATGTAGAAAAGGCAATGATTTTTTTGATGTCGTTTTGGGTTAGGGCGCAGGTAGCGGCAAATAGTGTGGAGAGTGCGCCTAGACATAGGCATGTGGTTAGGGCGGCTTGGTTGTTGGATAGTATGGGGTGGGTTCGGATGAGTAGGAAGATTCCAGCCACTACTATGGTGCTGGAATGGAGTAGGGCGGAAACTGGGGTGGGACCTTCTATGGCGGCTGGGAGTCAGGGGTGAAGGCCGAATTGGGCTGATTTTCCTGTGGCTGCTAGGATTAGGCCTAGGAGGGGGAGTATTGGGGTATGTGTGTGGGAAAAGGTTTGTTGGATTTCTCAGGTGTTTAGGGTTGATGCTATTCATGCTATACTGATGATAAGGCCAATGTCTCCGATTCGATTATAAAGTACGGCTTGTAGAGCAGCTGTGTTGGCTTTTGCTCGTCCATGTCATCATCCGATTAGTAGAAACGACATGATTCCCACTCCTTCCCAGCCCACAAATAAGAGGAATAAGTTGTTGGCGAGGGTTAGGGTTAATATGGCGGCTAGGAAGATGGACAGGTAAGAGAAGAATTTTGTGGTGTTTGGTTCCGAGGCTATGTATCATATTGCGAATTGTAGAATAGATCAGGTTACAAATAGTGCGATAGGGAAGAACATGATTGAGTACTGGTCTATTTTTAGGCTAATTGGGATTTTAAAGTTTGTGGTGAATTTTCATTCCCAGCAAGTGGTAATGCTTTCTGTGTTTGAGTATATAAAGATTGTTATGGGTACTAGGCTGATTAGGAAGGCTGTTTTAATGGTGCGGGTTATGATGGTTGGGGAGTTTTTTAGGGTTTTTACTAGTAGGGGCAGTGTTATGGGGGTTAAGATTACTGTGAGTATGAGGATTATGGAGGTGTTTAGGAGTAGTGTAGTTCCCATTGCTTTTACTTGGATTTGCACCAAGGTGATTGGTTCCTAAGACCAGTGGATTTCTACTATCCTTTAAAAGCAAGGGGGCTGAGGTTTTAAACTCAGATGCAAGAGTTAGCAGTTCTTGCTGGTTGAACTTCCCCTCGGCGAGCAAGAAGGATTTAGCTTCTATTTTCAGGATCACAATCTGATGTTTGGATTTAAAACTATGCTTGCATTGAGGAATGTTGGATATAAGGTCGGGTTTGAGGATGAGCAGGATTAGGGGGAGGATGTGTAGAATTATTAGTAGATGCTCACGTGTGTTGGAGTTTTGTAGGCAGGTAATGTGGGTTGGGGTAATTCCTCGTTGGGTTGTGAGGAGGAGGTAAAGGGTGTATGAGGCGGTTATTAGGGTTGCTGTTCCAGTAAGAAGGATTGTTGGGGCAGACCAGTTGAATAGTGTGGTGATGATGGTTAGTTCTGCTATTAGGTTGGTAGTGGGGGGTAGTGCTATGTTTGTGAGGTTTGCCAATAGTCACCAGGTTGCTATTAGTGGGAGGAGGGGTTGGAGGCCTCGTGTTATTAAGAGGATTCGGCTGTGTGTTCGTTCGTAGTTGGTGTTGGCTAAACAGAATAGCATTGAGGAGGTTAGGCCGTGGGATACTATGAGGATTATTGCCCCTGAGAATGACCAGGGGGTTTGGATTATGCTAGCTGCGATTACAAGTCCCATATGGCTTACGGATGAGTAAGCAATGAGTGATTTCAGGTCAATTTGTCGTAGACAAATTGAGCTAGTTATTAGTGCTCCTCATAGTGCTAGAGCGATGAATGGGTAGTATAAATGGTTTAGGATAGGGTTTGTTAGTAGGGTTACTCGTATGATTCCGTATCCTCCTAGTTTTAGGAGGAGAGCTGCGAGTAGCATGGATCCTGCGATTGGTGCTTCTACGTGGGCTTTGGGGAGTCATAGGTGAAGCCCGTAGAGGGGTGCTTTTACCATGAACGCTAGGAGTAGGGCTAGGGTTGATAGGAGGCCAGTTCATGAGTGTGGTATGGTGGGGTGGTTGAGTTTTATTATTAGGAGGTGGAGGGTGCCGGTTTGTGAATGTAGGGCTAGGATTGTGACTAGTAGTGGTAGGGAGCTGATGAGGGTGTAAAATAGTAGATAAATGCCTGCGCTTAGGCGGTCTGGTTGGCTTCCTCATCGAGTGATTAGGGCTAGGGTTGGGATTAGGGTTGCTTCGAATGAGATGTAGAATAGTATAAGCTCTGTGGCTGAGAATGCCAGGATAATGAGGGGTTGGGTGAGGGTGAGGGTTAGGATGAAGATTCGTTTTCGTGGAGCAGGTTCGTGTTGGAGGTGATTTTGGGATGCTAGGATTATGAGGGGCAGTAGTCAGCAGGTAAGTGTTAGAAGGGGGGATGAAATTTGGTCTGTGCCTGTTCATTGAGTTAGGGTTTTGTTTGGGTAATAGGTTGGGAGGAGTCAGTGTAAGCTAAGGAGGGCGATTAGTAGGCTATGGGTTGTGGTGTTGGTTCATAGGAATTTTGTTGGGGATAGGAGGGCTGTTGGGGGTAGAAGTAGGGTTGGGAGGAGGATTTTTAGCATTGTAGGAGGTTTAGGTTATGTAGGTGGTCAGAGCCGTGGGTGCGGGTTGAGGCTACTAGTATGGCCAGGCCTGTACCAGCCTCGCAGGCCGAGAATGTTAGTATGAGGATTGGTGTTAGAGCAAGTGATGCTGTTTGATTTTCGATGGGAAGTACTGATAAGGCGATGTACATGGATAGCATTATGCTTTCTAAGCATAGTAGGGCGGAGATTAGGTGGGTACGGTGGAGGGTGAGGCCTAGGCTGCTTAAGGCGAACGCTGAGCAGTAGCTTAAATACATTGGGGGCATGAAGAAAGTCATAGGATGGGGCTATGGTTTGTTGAGTCGAAATCAACTGTCTTAGTTAGACTAACTTTCTGTTATTCTGCTCACTCTAGTCCTCCTTGGAGTCATTCGTAGATTAGTCCTAGTGTTAGTAGAATGATGATTAGTAGGGTTCAGGTTAGGGTGGTGATTGGGGATTGTAGTTGAGTGGCTCATGGTAGGGGAAGTAGGAGTGCAATTTCTAAGTCGAATAGGAGGAATAGAATTGCTACTGAGGAAGAATCGGATTGAAAAGGGCAGTCGGGCGGATCCCAGTGGGTCAAACGCGCACTCGTATGGGGATAGCTTTTCGGAGTCTGGGGTTATTTGGGCTAGTCAGAAGTTTAGGCAGATAAGGATGATGCTTAGGGTGAGGGATAGTGTGAGCATGAAAAGGATTATGTTTATTGCTTCCCTCTGGAGTTACACCAGATTTTAGAGATTGGAAGTCAATTGTAATTAATATACTAGGGGAGCATGATCCTCATCAGTAAATGGTTATATATAGGAATAATCAGATGACGTCTACGAAGTGTCAGTATCAGGCTGCGGCTTCGAATCCAAAGTGGTGGCTCGGTGTAAAGTGGAAGTTGATTAGTCGTAACAGGCAGATTGAGAGGAAGGAGGATCCGATGATTACATGTAGGCCGTGGAATCCTGTAGCGACGAAGAAGGTTGAGCCGTATACGCTGTCGGCGATTGAGAATGGGGCTTCGTAGTATTCTATGGCTTGAAGGATTGTAAAGTAAATTCCCAGGAGGACGGTTAGGCTGAGAGCTTGGATTGCTTGTTTACGGCTTCCTTCAGTAATGCTGTGGTGGGCTCATGTGATGGTGACTCCTGATGCTAGTAGAATGGCTGTGTTAAGTAGGGGTACTTCTATGGGATTTATGGGTTTGATTCCTGTTGGGGGTCATTGTCCTCCTAGCTCTGGTGTGGGGGCTAGGCTTGAGTGGAAGAAGGCTCAGAAGAAGCCTAGGAAGAAGAATACTTCTGATGTGATGAACAGGATTATTCCGTATCGGAGGCCTTTTTGTACTGGGGGTGTGTGGTGGCCTTGGAATGTACCTTCTCGGATAATGTCTCGTCATCATTGGATTATTACTAGGATTATGGAGATTAGGCCTAGGGTTAGAAGTTGGGGGGACTTATGATGAAATCACATAGCTAGTCCTGAGGTGGTGAGGAGGGCGGCAGCGGCTCCGGAGATTGGTCAGGGGCTTGGGTCTACTATGTGGAAGGGGTGTGCTTGGTGGGCCATTAGATGTTTTCTTGTAAGTATAGGCTTAGTAAGAGGACGAAGACGTATGCTTGGATTATAGCTACTGCTACTTCTAGAATGGTGAGTAGTAGAAGGACTAGTGTGGTTAGGGCGGAAACTGTGGGTATGATAGGAAGGAGGGTGGCGGTAGCTGTGGAGATGAGTTGGATAAGTAGGTGTCCTGCTGTTAGGTTTGCTGTGAGTCGGACTCCGAGGGCTAGTGGGCGGATAAGCAGGCTTGTAGTTTCGATTATGATTAGGGCAGGAATGAGTGGGGTGGGGGTGCCTTCGGGCAGTAGGTGTCCCAGGGAGATTGTGGGTTGGTTTCGTAATCCTGTGAGGAGGGTGGCGAATCAGAGTGGAAAGGCTAGGGCTATGTTTATAGATAGTTGGGTGGTGGGAGTGAATGTGTATGGTAGTAGGCCTAGGAGATTAATTGTAAGGAGTAGGATTATTAGGGATGTGAGGATTAGTGCTCATTTGTGGCCTTTTTTGTTTAGGGGCATTATTAGTTGTTTTGTGATTAAGTGGATTAGTCATGATTGAAGGGTGATGAGGCGGTTGTTGATTCATCGGGTGTTGGGGAAGGGGAGTAGTATGGTTGGGAAGAGAATGGAGAGGAGGGCCAGGGGGATGCCTATTAGGTAGGGGCTTGAGAATTGGTCAAAGAAGCTTAGGTTCATGGTCAGGTTCAGGGGGTGGGTTTGTTGGGGGTATTGGTTTTGTTTAGGGGGAGGTTGGTGGGGGTAAATGGTAGGAGTTTTGGTTGGATAATTAGTAAAAAGGTTATTCAGGTGATGATTATGGTTAGGAACCATGGATTTGGGTTTAGCTGGGGCATATCATTAAGGAGGGGGGGGGGGGTCCCTCTTTTTCTAGCTTAAAAGGCTAGTGCTGTTGCATAGCTTCTTAATGATTAGGATGATAGTAGTGTGGATCAGTGTTCGAAATGGGTTAGAGGGGTTGATTCTACTACGATTGGTATGTAGCTATGATTGGCGCCGCAGATTTCTGAGCATTGGCCGTAGAAGATGCCTGGTCGGGTTGTGATAAAGGATGTCTGGTTGAGTCGTCCTGGGATTGCGTCAGTTTTTACTCCGAGGGAAGGGACGGCTCATGAGTGGAGTACGTCGTTGGCGGTAATGATGATGCGGATGGAGGATTCCATTGGGATTACAATGCGATGATCTACTTCTAGTAGTCGGAAGTGTCCTGGGGGAAGTTCTGTGGTTGGGATTATGTAGGAGTCGAATGTTAGATCCTTGAAATCTGTGTATTCATAGGCTCAGTATCATTGGTGTCCGATGGCTTTTAAAGTTAAGTCGGGTTCATCGATTTCGTCTATTATGTACAGAATTTGCAGGGATGGTAGGGCAAGCAGGATGAGAACAATGGCAGGCAGGATTGTTCAGATGAGTTCCACTTCTTGTGCGTCTACGGTGTTGGAGGATAGTTTTTCTGCTAATATAAGTGTGAGTAAGTAGAGAACCAGGCTGCAGATTGCGAGTGCGACTATCAGGGCATGGTCGTGGAATTCTACAAGTTCTTCTATGATTGGTGAGGAGGCATCTTGGAATCCTAGTTGGGATTGGTTAGCCATGGTGGGGAGGGGGTGTACAGGGGTTTCACCTGTGATTTAGCTTTGACAAAGCTGTGTAATGGGTTTACTAACACTCCATAAGAAAGAAGCATGAGTGGTTTGATGCAGTTGGCTTGAAACCAGCGTATGAGGGTTCGATTCCTTCCTTTCTTGGGTTTGGACGAAAGTTGGTTCTTCAAAGGTGTGGTAGGGGGGTGGGCAGCCGTAGATTCATTCGATGTTGGTGGCGGTTAATTCTGTTTGGAGGACTTTTCGTTTTGCTGCGAATGCTTCTCAGATGATGAATATTAGTAAGATTACAGCTGTTATTGAAATTAGGGAACCAATAGAGGACAGGGTGTTCCATAGGGTGTAGGCGTCTGGGTAGTCTGAGTAGCGTCGTGGTATGCCGGCTAAGCCTAGGAAGTGTTGGGGGAAGAATGTTAGGTTTACGCCTGTGAATATGATTCCGAAGTGGGTTTTAGATCATGTGGGGTGTAGGGTGTATCCGGTAAATAGTGGGAATCAGTGGGTGAATCCAGCTAGGATGGCAAATACGGCTCCTATTGAGAGGACATAGTGGAAGTGGGCAACTACGTAGTATGTGTCGTGTAGGGCGATGTCTAGTGAGGAGTTTGCTAGTACGATGCCTGTTAGACCTCCAATTGTGAAGAGGAAGATGAAACCTAGGGCTCATAGTATTGGTGGGTCTCATTTGATGGTGCCTCCATGAAGTGTGGCCAGTCAGCTGAATACTTTAATGCCGGTTGGGATGGCAATAATTATAGTAGCGGAGGTGAAGTATGCTCGGGTGTCTACGTCTATTCCTACGGTGAATATGTGATGGGCTCATACGATGAAGCCTAGGAATCCAATTGATAGTATGGCTCAGACTATTCCCATGTAGCCGAATGGTTCTTTTTTGCCTGCGTAATATGTTACGACATGAGAGATGATTCCAAAGCCAGGGAGAATTAGGATGTAGACTTCTGGGTGGCCGAAGAATCAGAATAGGTGTTGGTAGAGAATTGGATCCCCTCCTCCGGCGGGGTCGAAGAATGTAGTGTTCAGGTTTCGGTCTGTTAGTAATATGGTGATGCCGGCGGCTAGGACTGGAAGTGAGAGTAGTAAGAGGACGGCGGTGATGAGTACGGATCATACGAATAGTGGGGTTTGGTATTGTGATAGGGCAGGGGGTTTTATGTTAATGGCTGTCGTGATGAAGTTGATCGCCCCTAAGATGGAGGATACACCTGCGAGATGTAGGGAGAAGATGGCCAGGTCTACTGAGGCACCAGCATGGGCTAGGTTGCCTGCTAAGGGGGGGTATACGGTTCATCCTGTTCCGACTCCAGCTTCTACTGTGGAAGATGCTAGGAGCAGTAGGAAGGATGGAGGGAGTAGTCAGAAGCTCATGTTGTTTATGCGGGGGAATGCTATGTCTGGGGCTCCAATTATAAGGGGGACTAATCAGTTTCCAAATCCCCCAATCATGATGGGTATAACTATGAAGAAGATTATTACGAAAGCATGGGCGGTGACGATGACATTGTAGATTTGGTCGTCTCCTAGGAGAGTTCCTGGCTGTCCAAGTTCTGCTCGAATGAGGAGGCTGAGGGCAGTGCCGGCTATACCTGCTCATGCTCCGAAGAGTAGGTACAGGGTGCCAATGTCTTTGTGGTTTGTTGAAAATAGTCATCGGTTGATGAAGGTCACAGGTAAGATGGCTGAGTGTTTAGGCGTTAGGCTGTAGTCCTTTTTACAGAGGTTTGATTCCTCTTCTTATCGACTCTGTGGTGAAGTTCATGTTGAGTTGCAAACTCATTGATGTACACTGAGAGTGTGCCAGAGTCTGGTAGGCAGAAGCTTGTTGGTTTGAGCGTCTAACTGTTAATTAGGAGTTTATGGGATCGAAGCCCATCTGTCTAGGTTTATTGTGGAGGCCCTAGCTTAATTAGAGTATCTGAGTTGCATTTAGATGGTGCAGGTTTAATGTCCTGCGGGCTTTAGTGATATGGACAGAAACTAAGAGGATTTAACTCTTATTTAAGGCTTTGAAGGCCTTCGGTTTGGATGGGTTATCCTAAGTTTCTTAGGTGATGGTTAAGATTGTGGGGGAAAGGGGGAGGAGAAGTATCGATATGGAGATTAGGGTGGCAGTTGATGCGCTTGTGGGTTTGTTGTTATATCATTGTTTTATGAAGTTTACAGTGTTTGGTGGGAGTGGGATTGTGGAGCAGTATGCGAGGCGCAGGTAGAAGAATAGGCCTAGTAAGGAGAGTATTGAGATAATTATGGCTGTGGTTGATATCTCTTGCTTGGCTAGCTCTTGAATAATGAGTCATTTTGGTAGGAAGCCAGTAAGTGGGGGTAGGCCGGCTAGGGATAATAGTGCTAGTATTAGGGATGCGTTCAGTGCTGGTATTTTTGTTCAAGAAGTTATTATTGTAGGTAGTTTTAATGAATTGGTTGTGTTGAGGGCTAAGAAAATGGAGGCGGTTATTATGGAGTACAGGTAGAAGGTTATTATTGTTAGTTTTGGGTTGTATATGAGGATAATAGTTATTCAGCCTAGGTGGGCAATTGATGAGAAAGCTAGGATTTTTCGGATTTGTGTTTGGTTAAGTCCTATTCACCCTCCGATAGCTGCGGATGCAATGGCCATGGTTGTTAGTAGGGGTGGGTTTAGTGAGGGGGCAGTTAGGAAGAGAATGGTGATGGGGGGGAGTTTTATTAGTGTGGAGAGGAGTAGGGCAGTGATTATAGGAGAACCCTGCATGACCTCTGGGAATCAGAAGTGGAAAGGTACTAGGCCTAGTTTTATTGCTACTGCTGCGGTTAATAGGAGGGAGGCTGTTGGTTGAGTTAATTGGGTAATGTCTCATTGTCCGGTGAATTGTGCGTTGATTGTACTTGAGAAGAGGATTAGTGCAGAGGCAGTTGCTTGGACGAGAAAGTATTTGATTGCAGCTTCGACGGCTCGGGGGTGGTGTGATTTTGAGATGAAGGGGATAATGGCAAGGGTGTTGATTTCTAGTCCAGTTCAGGCCAGCATTCAGTGGTTGCTTGAAATTGTAATGGTTGTTCCTAGTAGGAGACTTAAGGAGAATGTTAGTTTTGTGAGGGGGCTCATTTAGTAGAGGAAGGGGTTAAACCATCATTTTCGGGGTATGGGCCCGATAGCTTTATATTTAGCTGACCCTACTAGGAAGTAATATAAGGGGAGTATGGAGGGCTTTGATCTCTTTTGTACAGGTTCAATTCCTGTCTTCCTAAGGTTTTATGAGGAAATGAGAGGGTTGGTGGACCTCTATGTTCACTTTATCATAGTGACCCTTAGATATTCAGGCACATTTCCTAACGTGAGTTTTAGGCAGGGGGGAGACCTGCATAGCAGATTGGTATGCTAGTGTGTCAAAGGCATAGGGCTAATGTTAGTGGTAGGAAGTTTTTTCAGAGAAGGTGCATGAGTTGGTCGTAGCGAAATCGTGGGTATGAGGCGCGAACTCAGAGGAAACCGAAGGAGAGGAGGAGGGTTTTTGTAGCAAGGATTATTGGAAATAACTCTGAGGGGAGGTTTAGGGAGCTTGGGTTGATGAATAGAATGGCGGTAAGTGTGTTTATTAGTATGATGTTTGCGTATTCAGCTAGGAAGAATAAGGCGAATGGACCTGCGGCATATTCTACATTGAAGCCTGAGACTAGTTCTGATTCTCCTTCTGTCAGGTCGAATGGGGCGCGGTTGGTTTCGGCAAGAGTGGAAATGTATCATATTATTATGAGGGGTCAGGTGGAGAAGATTAGGTATAGGGGTTCTTGGGTGGTGGCAAGGGTGTTTAGGGTGTAGTTTCCGCTTAATATGATTACGGATAGAAGGATGATGGCTAGTGTTACTTCGTACGAGATGGTCTGTGCAACTGCTCGGAGTGCGCCGATTAAGGCGTATTTTGAGTTTGAAGCCCAGCCTGATCATAAGATTGAATATACTGCTAGGCTTGACATGGCTAGGAGGAATAGTAGGCCTAAGTTTAAGTCTGCAAGGGAGAAAGGTAAGGGGAGAGGGGTTCAAATTGAAATTGCAAGGAGAAGAGCTAGTACTGGGGTTAAGGTGAAGAGTAGGGGGGAGGAGGTTGATGGTCGAATGGGTTCTTTAGTAAATAGTTTCACGCCGTCTGCTACAGGCTGTAGGAGGCCAAAGGGACCAACAATGTTTGGACCTTTTCGGGCTTGCATGTAGCTTAGGACTTTTCGTTCGACTAATGTCAGGAAGGCTACGGCGATTAAGATTGGGAGAGCATAGGCTAAGAATATAGTAAAGTGCATTAGGTGTGTTAGTTGGGTCATGGTTGAGTTGTGGGGAGCTAGGGAGAGGATTTGAACCTCTAGTTAAAGGGTTTAAGCCTTTTGCATTTGCCAGGCTTTGCTACACTAGCGGCCCTTTTTTAGGGGTTTGAGATGGGTGGTCCTTTGAGCAATTTAGTTGAGATCATTGCTTGGGGAGGGGGGGCGTGCTTGGGAGTATTGGCCCCACCTTTCCGGTCCTTTCGTACTGGGAAGGGTTTATCATAGATAGAAACCGACCTGGATTACTCCGGTCTGAACTCAGATCACGTAGGACTATTAATCGTTGAACAAACGAACCCTTAATAGCGGCTGCACCATTGGGATGTCCTGATCCAACATCGAGGTCGTAAACCTCTCCGTCGATGGGGGCTCTTGGGAGAGATTGCGCTGTTATCCCTGGGGTAGCTTGGTCCATTGTTCAATTGTGTTGGGTCTGGTTGCTGTTTGCACGTTGATTGGTGGTTCTTGGTTAAGATGGATGGTCTTATTTTTGGAGGGTGTGTTTTACTCCAAGGTTGCCCCAACCGAAAAATTATGGGCCAGTGTTGCGGGGGTGGTGTGCCTGATAGGTTTTGGTTTGGTGCGTGGTGGCCATTGATTTTTAAGTTCCACAGGGTCTTCTCGTCTTATGTTCTTATTCCTGCTTTTGCACAGGAAGATCAATTTCGCTGATTATCTGTAAGAGACAGTTAAGACCTCGTTTAGCCATTCATACAGGTCTCGATTTATGGGACAATTGATTGCGCTACCTTTGCACGGTTAGGATACCGCGGCCGTTGAATGTGGTGTCACTGGGCAGGCATCACCTCCAATACTTGTTAAGCTAGAGGCTATGTTTTTGGTAAACAGTCGGGCCTTGTGTTTGCTGAGTTCCTTTTACAGATTTTAATCTTTCTAGTAGGCGCACCTGGGTTGGGTTAACAGTGTGTTTGAATGTTTGGTCTTGTTGTGGTTGGGGGCATTAATTTTTCTGTTAATGGTATTTGTTGTTAAGTTCGCGCTTTAGAGGTAGTAGGCTACCTAGTTACTCATTTTAGCATTAGTTCTTCTATTGTTTATAGATTAACCTACTAGTCTTGAAGGGAGTCGTGTTGTTTTTATATTTTTTTGTATGGAGCTTTGACGCACTCTCTGTTGGTGGCTGCTTGAGGGCCTACAGTATTGAAAGCTTTGTAAGTTATCCGCTAGTGAAGGCTGTATTCTTTATTAAAGGAGCTGTACCTCCTTTAATTAGCTCTTAGCTCGTTTCAACTTAGGTTGGTTAGAGGTCCTTGAGGGAGAGGCTAAGGGTGAACTTAGATTCGTTTCGTAGGTAACCAGCTATCACCCAGCTCGATTGGCTTTTCACCTCTACTAACAAGTCATCCCACTCTTTTGCAACAGAGACGGGTTCGCTCGGGGGCAGCTGCTTGTAAGTAGCTCGCACGGGTTTCGGGGGGGCAAGCTTAAGTTCTCTTTGCTTGGTTGTTCTTGCTAAACCATGATGCAGGAGGTAGAAGGGTATATCTTTGCTGTCTATTGCTTTGAGTTTCATTTTTATTTCACCTATCCCTTACGGTACGGAACTCTATTGCGCCAATGGGCCTTTTCTATCGCCTATACTAGGGCGTGGGAATGTTTTAGTTTAGTGATGGGGGTTAATTTTTAATTAACCTTTGGGTGTTGTGGTTGGGCTAGAGGAGGCTCAGGGTGATCTGGTTGGTGACAGACATCTCTCAGGTGTAAGCTGAGTGCTTTAGTCTTATAGCTACACTCTGGTATACTAAGTACACCTTCCGGTACACTTACCTTGTTACGACTTACCTCATCTTTGGCTATAGTGGTGGATTAGTTATTATGGGTTGGTAGCTTGTGAGGAGGGTGACGGGCGGTATGTACGTGCCCCAGGGCCGGCTTAAAGTAGGCTTATGTTATCCTGCTTTACTGCTAAATCCGCCTTCCGGGAACAATTTCAGGTTCCCTTCCGTTGGGTTATTCTATATTAGAAAATGTAGCCCATTACTTCCACTTCGTAGGCTATACCTTGACCTGTCGTGTTAACGGAGTGGTTATTGTGCTCACTGTGTGTCCTTCAATCAGGGTGAGCTGGCGACGGCGGTATGTAGGCTGTTTCTAGCGAGAAGTGGTAGGGTGTAGCGTGGGGTGTCGTTTATAGAACAGGCTCCTCTAGGTGGTTTTGGGGCACCGCCAAGTCCTTAGAGTTTCAAGCGTTTGTGCTCGTAATTCTCGGGCGGATGTGCTCTGGTATGGTGTACATCAGGATTTAGGGCTAGGCATAGTGGGGTATCTAATCCCAGTTTGGGTCCTAGCTTTCGTGGGGCTTGGTTCGTCAGGCATACTAGGACCATTTTTAGGTTGATCTTATGGGTATCTTGGGCTTATGACAGCTCAGGTGTGTTTTGGTTTCCTAGTTGTTATGACAGGTTCTAGTCCACTCTTTACGCCGTGTGACTGTTGGCTCGGGTTTCTTGTGTGACCGCGGTGGCTGGCACAAGATTTACCAACCCTAAGGTTGCTGTGACTAAGTCAAGCTTGCGCTTATTGCTTAATGTTAATTACTGCTGAGTGCCCGTGGGGGTGTGGCTGAGCAAGGCGTCTTGGGCTACAGTTGGTGGTGTGTGCCTGATGCCTGCTCCTTTGGTCTTAATAAGAGGTCTGGGGCATTTACACTGGGCCGCGGATACTTGCATGTATATATCTAGCAGAAGCCAACTGTAAGGTTAGGACTAAGTCTTTTGTCCTCGGGTTTCGTGTCGTATACCATCTTGGCATCTTCAGTGCCATGCTTTGGGATAAGCTACGAGGAC